TAGAATAAGATTCTAAACTAATTACATTACTTTACTCGATTTTATTTAAAATGAAATATTAAAATATATTTTCAAATTAAATTAAAATGAAATATATATATTTCTATATATCAAATATATATGAAATATAATAAAATTATGTAATAAAAATGTAATAAAAAATAGTAAACATAGAATAGTAAAAAAATCTTACCATCTAATTAAGCTAATTAAGATATTTATTATTGATAAACATATATTTGAGAAATAGATCAAAATTTTATATCGCGATATTTAATAATATCGCTATATTAATAGATATGTTCTATAATATTCAAATATCCAATATGTTTGGAAATTCTAAAATTCTATTTTTGATATTTCTATTTTTCTATATATCATATTTCTTATGAATTTCTATTTTTCTATATATCATATTTCTTATGAAATAGCTAAGAATGAGCAGTTAATATCTCAGTAGTTTACTAAATTAGTATACGTGTACAATTTATGTTATGTGAGCCCGCTTAGCTCAGAGGTTAGAGCATCGCATTTGTAATGCGATGGTCATCGGTTCGATTCCGATAGCCGGCTTTTCTCCGTTTGTTTGATTTTTTATTTTTTACATAATTGATAATGTGAAATCAAAGCGAAAAACTTCTTTCCCTTTTCCCAAGGGTCACCCTATCATCTCGTAGGAACTTCCAATTATGAATAAAAATGGGATTGGAGGAGTTCGGTCTCTGTAGAACAAATCAATCAAGAAAAGAACCCTGAATTTTTTTTTATTATTATTTTAAATTTTAAATTCTTTTTATTTATATAATACAATTATTTATATACAATAAGGTCCGGATATTGATACAATTCCTCTAATTATTCTTTGTAATACAATACTTCAGTAAATTTCGATTAATTTATCATATTTTAGTTTAGTTTTAATTTTGTTTTATGAAATTTCATAAAAAATAAGGAGTCTTTATGTCACGTTACAGAGGGCCTCGTTTCAAAAAAATCCGTCGTCTGGGGGCTTTACCGGGACTAACTAGTAAAAAGCCTAGAGCCGGAAGCGATCTTAGAAACCAATCGCGCCCCGGAAAAAAATCTCAATATCGTATTCGTTTAGAAGAAAAACAAAAATTGCGCTTTCATTATGGTCTTACAGAACAACAATTACTTAAATACGTTCGTATCGCCGGAAAAGCCAAAGGATCAACAGGTCAGGTTTTACTACAATTACTTGAAATGCGTTTGGATAACATCCTTTTTCGATTGGGTATGGCTTCGACTATTCCTCAAGCCCGCCAATTAGTTAACCATAGACATATTTTAGTTAATGGTCGTATAGTAGATATACCAAGTTATCGCTGTAAACCCCGAGATATTATTACAGTGAGGGATGAGCAAAAATCTAGGGCTCTGATTCAAAATTATCTTGATTCATCCCCCCGCGAGGAGTTGCCAAACCATTTGACTCTTCACCCATTCCAATATGAAGGATTCGTCAATCAAATAATAGATAGTAAATGGGTCGGTTTGAAAATAAATGAATTGCTAGTTGTAGAATATTACTCTCGTCAGACTTAACCCCAACTAAAATAACAAGGGTTCGGACAATTTTGACCTCTCCATTTTGGCTTAAGTAAAGGGACCCGGGGTAAGTAAGGTAAGGGGTTTGATCTGGGGATTTTGATCTCATTCATGTATCATAGATCGGTAGGGGATTTTCATTCCTTGTCCATTTTGCCCAGTATTTTTCGTACCACAGAAGATTTGGATTAGGAATACATAATCGATATCAAAGAAAAGAAAGGTCTAACTGTTGGAGTATACATTCTTATTTGATGCATTGCAGTCAGTAACATTGGTGAATTAGGTGAAGAGTACGGAAAGAGAGGGATTCGAACCCTCGGTAAACAAAAGTCTACATAGCAGTTCCAATGCTACGCCTTGAACCACTCGGCCACCTCTCCTACATAATGATTATGGCCAAAAAACCGAGTTACATAGTGACTAATTCATATTATTTTGGATAGGTATCTACATTGAATTAAAATTATTAAAAAATTGAACTCTAAAAATAGAAAACTTTTCATCAAAGACAAATCCTTCCGCATAAATCTTTTTTGTGAAAAATTGTAAAATAAAGATATATCTATTCATGTTTGCGAAGATGGGGTTTCCGCCCTTTCTAATATTTATACCGGATTTAATCTCTCAATTGAAACGAATTCAACGATTGATCCATTTTTTTAGACTGTGTTTAATGGATATCTTTAGATCATTATTCAATTTTCATAAAAATTCTAAAAAGCTTTTCCAGTTTTAGATTTTTCAACAACAACTCCTTACTCCAACTTCTTAACCCATAGATTGATTTCAAATTCATGAACCGTCCCCCGGATTTTTTTTTTTTTTTTATTGATTCCTGTCAAAACGAAACAATTTGAGTATGAGTAAAAGGTCTTCCTTTTTATTTTAATGAATCCGTTTTTATGTTATTTCGTACTGTACAATTCCT